GATGCTAATGGTAAGCAAGAAGATTGTTTACGAAGAAACAATAAGAAAAACTCATATTCTGATACATAAGAGTTATATAGGAATCGAAATAGTCTTTTATTTTTTTTTTTTAAAAGAAAAAAAGATTTGATTGAAGTAATAAAACTATTCCAATTCGAATAGTAGTTGAGAAAGAATCGCAATAAATGCAAAGATGGAACATCTTGGATATGGTATTGAAGGAGTTGAACCAAGATTTCCAAATGGATAGGATAGGGTATTTCTATATGTGATAGAGAATGCAAATGCAAAAATTTGTCTTCTAAAAACGAAAATATTGAATGAATAGAGCGTAAATTCTGAAACTTTGGTATTTCTTTTTCTTTCGGACAAAAAAATTCTCGTAGCGAGAATGGGATTTCTACAACGATCGCAAACCCCTCAGATAGAATCTGAGAAAAAAAATCAGAATAAAAATAATTTTTGTAATCCAACAATCGATCTTGGTTAGGATGATTAACCGAGTTAATCCAAAAATTCTGCTGATACATTCGAATAATTAAACGTTTCACAAGTAGTGAACTAAATTTTTTTTTATTACAACTAAGAATTTCCACAGGTTCGGAATCATTTAATCCATAATCATGGGCAAATGTATAAAGAAACTCCTGAAAGAGAAGTGGGTAGACAAAGTATTGTTGACGAGATTTATGTTTTTCTGAAATCTCTTCGAATTTTTCCATTTGTATTTCTACTTGAATCACAAAGAAGAAGCTTTTCTCGGTTTATCGAATGCTGATACATAGTGCAATATGGTCAGAACAGGGTGTTACATTTTTTAAAAAACCCTGGAAAGAAAGGGAGTCTAATCCACTTTTTTTTTCGCTCCTTTTCTATCCAATTAGTTTATGTTTGTTCTAATTTAGAAAAGAGAGCAGAACCCTTTTTTATTTTTGCAGGCCAATCGCTCTTTTGACTTTGGAATAAAGTCTCTTTATCAATATACTGCTTCTTTTACACATTCAATACATAACATCCTTTATTCAACCCATAATCAAGAATAATAAGGATTTCTAAAAAAAAAGAAAAAATAAAGGGCCCACTCATAGGAAAACCCAACTTTTCCCCGCATCCGGCACTAATCCATTTTTAACGTCTAATTAGAGCGGGGAGTTATTCCAATTAAGAAGTAAAGCTCGTTGCTTTTTATTTTACCAGAATTAGAGCCAGGCTCTATCCATTTATTCACTAGACCCAGAAAATAGTAAATTTTCTATTCCATTCCAAAAAGAATAAAAAAAAGAAATGAATTTTATTACGACATGCTTTTTTTTCCATTCATTACCCTTGAGGATCAGTCGTGGTCTTCTAGACTCTACCAAGAGTCTGGACGAATTTGTTGCTTCATCCAAATGTGTAAAAGATCATAGTCGCACTTAAAAGCCGAGTACTCTACCATTGAGTTAGCAACCCAGATAAAAAAGAATCTTAGATACGATCGAAATCCAAAAATCAATGGAATTACACCGCGCGCTTTTGCCAAACCATTGAACTAGCAAGACATAAAAAGAAAGATTTTATCGACCATGAAAAAGACTCAAATGCTAAAACGAACAGGTCCAGTTAAATTCTACTAAGGTTAAAAAAAAAAAAAGAATGACCCCAATCGTGATGGGAAAATTCTCCTTTTTTTAGCGATTTTTAATTTAATTAAAAAAATCTTCTATGAGAATACATGCAAGAGAAACACCCTTATCATTTGAGGGAAGTGTGTAGGCAGAAAAGTAGAATATGGAGTGAGGATAAAGAGACCTATCTATCTACAAATTCTATTTGTTCAAGAGACCTTTGTCAATGAAAATACAATGGTAAGAAAAAAATTAGATAAAAAAAGTAAATAAAATAGGGGTTTATGTTGGATTGGCACGACATAAATCCAAATAGGACTAAGAAAGAAGTAAATTGTATCTAAATAATTAGACAACGAGGGATACTAGTAATCTTTTCCTACTTTTTTATTCATTTAGTTCTCTATTTTAACTCAAAGTTCTTTCTTTTTCTTTAAAGAATTCGGCCTTCTTTAAAATATCATAAACAGTTCTTGTTGGTTGAGCACCCTTTTCAAGGAAATAGAGAATAGCTGGAACATTTAAAGAAGTTTGATTCTTTATCGGATCATAAAAACCTACTTTTCGAAGATCTCTTCCTTCTCTCCGAGATCGAACATCAATTGCAACGATTCGATAGACAGCTTATTGGGATAGATGTAGATAAACAATGCCCCCCCCTAGAAACGTATAGGAGGTTTTCTCCTCATACGGCTCGAGAAAATGATTCGAATTTCTTTCTATAATAATAGAAATTAGACTATGACGTGCATTAATTTCCTTACAGAAAAAACAAATTACATTTATACTCATGACTCAAGTTGGCTAATTTTGACTGACAGATTTCAAAGGTAAAATCCTTCTAAATTTTTTGAGTCGTCTCTAAACTCTTTTCTTTGTCTCATTTCGAACGAATTGACTTTTATTCTTTATTCTGATCCAATTCTGTTGTTAAGAACAATTTTAAATTGTGTTTACTTGTTCGGGAATGTTTTATCTTTAATTTGTTAAATCCTTGGGTTTAGACATTACTTCGGGAATTCCTATTCTTTGTTTCTTTCAAAAGAGTAGCAACATACCCTTTTTTCTTATTTCCTTCGATAAAGCATTTCCCTCTTCTATAGAAATCGAAGATGGGGGATTTATTCTGATAGACTTTTAATTAAAAGAGTTTTCCCAATCTTCCAAAATGGTATTTTCTTCTTATTTTAACCTTTCGATTTCTATATCAAGGATAGACTGACAAAGTTGGCCTAATTTATTAGTTTTCACTAACCCTAGATTCTTTCCCTTGATAAAAAATAAATTCTGTCTTCTCGAGCTCCATTGTGTACTATTTACTTAAAAACAACCCAAGGCAAATTTGGTTCGGAACGAATAGAACAGACTATGTCGAGCCAAGAGCATTTTCATTACTATGGAAAATGATGGATAGCAAAATCCACAATCGATCATGTCCTTCAAGTCGCACGTTGCTTTCTACCACATCGTTTTAAACGAAGTTTTACCATAACAAACATTCCTCTTTTCATTGCAAAGTGGTATAGGGAGTTGATCCAATATATATGGAATCATGAATAGTCATTGGTTTAGTTTTTTGTATACTAATTCAAACTTGCTATCTATGGAGCAATAGGGATAAAAGAAAGTAAGTATTTATCGGGGAAGCCTCTGCAAAGATCCAATTTATTGAAACCTATATTCTATCATATGAATGAAATATAGTTCGAAAAAGACAAATGAACAAGTTTGCTTAAGACTTATTTATTATTCAATTTCCATCCTCAACGAATAGCTCGAAATGATCAATCTTGAAGTGAGAAGAGAAGGAGGAACTCTTACGCAATAACTAAACTATAAGCCTCCAATACCAAAATAAAGAATACCAAAATAAAGAAAAAAATGAGTAAGTGAGGAGTAGAAGCATGTCCTGAATGTGACTGATAGACGCCTTTTTTCATGAAAATAAAGATACTCAATTTGACTGGACTTAAGACTTTATTATATTTTCTGAGAAAAAAAAGGAATGCTTAGAAATGCGTCTAATCTAAGAGTTCATAAGATATTATTATTCTCTTTAATAAAGTTTTGTCTCATGCGGAGTACAATATGATTTCATCTTTTGTTTCATCAAAAAGAATCTGGGACGGAAGGATTCGAACCTCCGAGTAACGGGACCAAAACCCGCTGCCTTACCACTTGGCCACGCCCCATTTCGGGTTTTATGCGACACTAATAAACACTATTATGTTTATTTGTTATTCGTCAATCCCATTTGAATTACATAAAAATGAAGGATATTCTCTTGCTAGTATTCTAGACATGCGGATAATATAGAATCAAAAAATGCATTGATCATTACATGGAATTCTATTAAGATATTATATGAAAGTCGAATTTCTTCCACTCTCATTTGAGAGTGCGAATACAAGGAGGTATTTTGTATTTGGGAAAGTCCGAAAAAAAAGATTTTGAATCTGCCTTTTCCTTTTTTCCTTAGAAAAATAACTCAATCAAAATCCAATTATTTACTCTACAAGAACGAAATGCTTGTTATGCCTAATATACTTAGTTTAACCTGTATCTGTTTTAATTGTGTTCTTTATCCGACTATTTTTTTCTTTGCTAAACTGCCTGAAGCTTATGCTATTTTCAACCCAATCGTGGATGTTATGCCTGTCATACCTCTATTCTTTTTTCTATTAGCCTTTGTTTGGCAAGCTGCTGTAAGTTTTCGATGAAATCTTTACTACTCCGTCTGCCAAATTGAATGTCTATTCATTCCAAAACGAAAAAAGTTATAAAAATTCGGTAAAAGCCAAGAAGTTTTATATTTTTACATTATGAACCTTCGATTCTAAAATGAAAATTATTCTACATTGAATGGATAGCTACAGCAATAAATTTGGATCAGCCTTTCTAACCCCCTGCACCTACGTTAAGCAGGTACCTTTAGGTACCCACACAATACTTAACCCTATTTTTGATATTGATAAGAGTGCTTATTATAAATGAATTCTTGAAAAAAATTGCAAGAATTCATTTTTGCATTTTTAGGTATCAAAATAAACAAAACCCATCCTAGTGGATCTGTGTGGTAAGGAAAAACAGGTAATCTATTCCTTAAAAAAAATATTGGAGATTTTGTAATGCTTACTCTCAAACTTTTTGTTTATACAGTAGTGATATTCTTTGTTTCCCTCTTTATCTTTGGATTCTTATCTAATGACCCAGGACGTAATCCTGGGCGCGAGGAGTAAAAATTCACATTTTTTTGTATTTTTTCTTACAAATTGGATTTGTTTCTTATTCTTACATTTATCTATGAGAAAATCCGGGGGTCAGAATTCCTTCCAATTCGAAAGTCCTAAATGATACGAGGGAGCGGAAAGAGAGGGATTCGAACCCTCGGTACAAAAAAATTGTACAACGGATTAGCAATCCGCCGCTTTAGTCCACTCAGCCATCTCTCCCCGTTCCAAATCGAAGGGTTTCCGTGATATGATAGAAGCAAGAAATAACGATTGCAAAAAAACCTTCTTTTTTCTTTCAAAAGTCTATAAAAATTATATTGCCAATTCCATTTTAGTTATATTCTTTTTTCTTAATGTTAATAAAAAAAACAAGAAAATTCTTGTTTTTTATTTCGAAAAATAGATATGGGCCGAGAGGCAATCAGATAGATTTTCTCTTTAGCGGGTATTTCCATATAGGACTTGTTATAATAAAAAAAGTAGGTTATAGAAAAAAGAAAAAACGCTTTTTTTCGATTTTTTATCAAGAAAGCAAAAAGGATTCTTATCAAACCCGCAATAAAATAGGAAACAAGGATAAAGTAAGTAGACCTGACTCCTTGAATTATGCCTCTATCCGCTATTCTGATATATAAATTCGATGTAGATGAAATTGTATAAACGAATTTTTTTTTATTTTCTTAGACTTAGGCCCTGCAAGACAAGAATTTTTCGCTATTTACGATTTTATATTCTTGTTATTAGATGCTCTATAGGAATAAGAATAAATCGCAACTCCTTTCCACTACGCATAAAAATTGATTTCGAAAGTCTTTTTTTTTCAGAATCCTCCATTTTTGTTCTTCCACCCATGCAATAGAGAGCAAATGGGAAAAGAGGGGTTACCTTTTTCATTTTTCCCTTAAAAGATAGGCTTTGAAATCGGAGTCATGGAATAATGGTGAATTCAAATGTTTAGTTCTTTAGTTCTATAGTATAAGAAGTATAAGAAATAAAGTATAAGAAAAAAAATCGAATCCAATTTATGGATTTACCATGACCTCGGTTGTGACTCCATAGATAAAAATGAAAAAATTTATATCTTCGAGACCATTGAAAAACGGCATTGCACGAGAAAGAAATCGTCCACAGATAATCAAACTATCATATGCCTTGGAAGTGATATGAGGTGCTCGGAAATGGTTGAAGTAATTGAATAGGAGGATCACTATGACTATAGCCCTTGGTAGAATTCCTAAAGAAGAAAATGATCTATTTGATACTATGGACGACTGGTTACGAAGGGACCGTTTCGTTTTTGTAGGATGGTCCGGCTTATTGCTCTTTCCTTGTGCTTATTTCGCTTTAGGAGGGTGGTTTACAGGGACAACTTTTGTAACTTCTTGGTATACCCATGGATTGGCTAGTTCCTATTTGGAAGGTTGTAATTTCTTAACCGCAGCAGTTTCTACCCCTGCCAATAGTTTAGCACACTCTTTGTTGCTACTATGGGGCCCGGAAGCACAAGGAGATTTTACTCGTTGGTGTCAATTAGGTGGCCTATGGACTTTTGTAGCTCTCCACGGGGCTTTTGCACTAATAGGTTTCATGTTACGCCAATTTGAACTTGCTCGGTCTGTTCAATTGCGGCCTTATAATGCAATCTCATTCTCTGGTCCAATCGCTGTTTTTGTTTCTGTATTCCTTATTTATCCACTGGGGCAATCCGGTTGGTTCTTTGCGCCGAGTTTTGGCGTAGCAGCCATATTTCGATTCATCCTTTTCTTCCAAGGATTTCATAACTGGACGTTGAACCCGTTTCATATGATGGGAGTTGCCGGAGTATTAGGCGCGGCTCTTCTATGCGCTATTCATGGAGCGACCGTAGAAAACACTCTATTCGAGGACGGTGATGGTGCAAATACTTTTCGCGCTTTTAACCCAACTCAAGCTGAAGAAACTTATTCAATGGTCACTGCTAACCGCTTTTGGTCCCAAATCTTTGGTGTTGCTTTTTCCAACAAACGTTGGTTACATTTCTTTATGCTATTTGTCCCCGTCACCGGTTTATGGATGAGTGCTATTGGCGTAGTTGGCCTGGCTCTGAACTTACGTGCCTATGACTTTGTTTCCCAGGAAATCCGTGCAGCGGAAGATCCTGAATTTGAGACTTTCTACACCAAAAATATTCTTTTAAACGAGGGTATTCGTGCGTGGATGGCAGCTCAGGATCAGCCTCATGAAAATCTTATATTCCCTGAGGAGGTTCTACCACGTGGAAACGCTCTTTAATGGAACTTTCGTTTTAGCTGGTCGTGACCAAGAAACCACCGGCTTTGCTTGGTGGGCTGGGAATGCCAGACTTATCAATTTGTCCGGTAAACTACTTGGCGCCCACGTAGCCCATGCCGGATTAATCGTATTCTGGGCCGGAGCAATGAACCTATTTGAAGTGGCCCATTTCGTGCCAGAAAAGCCCATGTATGAACAAGGGTTGATTTTACTTCCACACTTAGCTACCCTAGGTTGGGGAGTCGGGCCAGGGGGAGAAGTTCTCGATACTTTTCCGTACTTTGTATCTGGAGTACTTCACCTAATTTCCTCCGCAGTCTTAGGCTTCGGTGGCATTTATCACGCGCTTCTGGGACCCGAGACTCTTGAGGAATCTTTTCCATTCTTTG